ATCTTCATTCATGGATCCTTTACTCATACTCATTCAATTGGATGATCCAATTCAAAGATTATGTTTCGCAATTTCATAACCCAATTTTTCAATTTCTAAGTAACCTTGGATACAAATCACGATAATGTATATTGTTCCTCGAATCTGTCATTGAGAGGTAAAGGATTAAATCCTTTTAAGAAATAAAGTTTTTGATCGGAATATGAATCAAACCGAAAGACCCCTTAACTATTAAGGGGGTTAATAGAACGAATCACACTTTTACCACTAAACTATACCCGCTACAATGCGATTATTGTATACAAATGGACCTTTTGTCGATTTTGTCGAATAGGGGAATTGGACGTAATCAAGATAGGATCAGAAAAGAATCATGAAAAAATGAGATTCCGAAAAGAAAGGGGCCTTATTTAAATAACTAAGTTCTCTCTTTTCTTTTGCTGGAGGAGTTTTGATAGATAGGGCTCGCCAAAACAAACCATTGAAATTATAACATAAAAATGCATTGTGTGTAAGAATTCCTAGTTTTCTTTTTTGATTCCCCTAAGGTAGTAAAGTCAATCAAAAAAGAAGAAAGAATAATAAGAAATGACACAAAGTCCTTCTTCTTTTTTTTTGTTGTTCAACCATTTTTGTTTTCAAATCAGATAAATCATTTTATTTAGGATTCGTTGAAACAAAAAATAGGATTCGTTGAAACAAAAAAAAAGGCCTGGCTAGGTACTGACCAGGCCAGGCCATGGAAATAAAAAGGCCCTTTCGAACAAAATCAAAGCAAAGAGGTCTTCTTTAGTTTTCTTTCTATTGTTTGTATCTTTTGAATCTTTCGCGTCCTTACTTTATCTAAATAGAATTGCTGATAAAAATCGTACATCGTTATATAATAAAGACAGAGAAAGAACGCATTTTTTAATCCTTAGATTATATCTAATGTAACATAGTAATTATCTTTTTCAATTGGGAGAGATGGCTGAGTGGACTAAAGCGGCGGATTGCTAATCCGTTGTACGAGTTTTTCGTACCGAGGGTTCGAATCCCTCTCTTTCCGTTTCCGTTGATCACTTGATATTTGATTTATCTTTCCAATTTTGCAAACTTTTTTTCTAGTTAAACGCGTGGAATAGAAAAAATCCTAAGAAAATTTTAAAATCAAGCAAGGAAAACTGATTTCTTATTTTATTCTTCACGTCCAGGATTACGTCCTGGATCATTAGATAGGAATCCAAAGATGAAGAGAGAAACAAAGAATATCACTACTGTGTAAACGAAGAGTTTGAGAGTAAGCATTACACAAGCTCCAAGATCATTTTTTGAAAAAAAAAGAGAATAGATCCTCTATTTTTATACCACATATCGTGTTTTGACACCAAGAAATGAAGTGCTTTCTAGAAATGAAAATAATTTTCAGAAATGAAAATTCATTTCATTTGTAAGAAGAGTCCTTCATTACATTACCAAACAAAAACTTATTTCATACCCACAATTAGATATTGTGGGGGACCCCAATAGGATAAGGTCTTTCACTGGAAAGGGGTCCGAATGGGAAAATGGGATGAGTCGGATTTATCGCAGCTATCCACGAATTTCAATTTTGAATCGAGGATTGATACTGTAAGACTTATCTGATCTTATCAATTGTTAGAATTTTTTTTTTCTTGAATAAATCATGACTTTTCTACGATAGTATTAAAGATCTCATCGAAAACTTACAGCAGCTTGCCAAACAAAGGCTAAGAGAAAAAAGAGTAGAGGTATGACTGGCATAATATCTACGATTGGATTCAAAAAAGCATAGGCCTCGGGCAATTTGGCCAAGAAAGGACTACTCGAATAAAGAGTAGAATTAAGACAGATACAGATTAAACTAAAGATATTAAGCATAACAGACATTTTGTTCTTGGAGATAATTGCATTTTGATTGAGTTATTGATATAAGGAAAAATGAAGAAAGTAAGGTTGACAAAAAGATCCTTCTTTTTCTTTGAATCCACCCAATCAAAACTCCTCCAATTCTCAACAGAGAATAGAAGAAATTATACTTTCATCCAATATCTTAATTGAATTATATGTAATGATCAATAAATTCAGGTAAATTCTATACCTACATGTATAAAAATTCTAAAAAAAATCTAATCTATTTTATAGATATTTGGACTGAAATTGACGAACAACCAAGAACAATATTATTCTTTATTAGTGTCCAATAGAAATTGGGGCGTGGCCAAGTGGTAAGGCAACGGGTTTTGGTCCCGCTATTCGGAGGTTCGAATCCTTCCGTCCCAGAGCATATCCATTCTATCAGAATAAAGATTGCTTTTTTGAACAAGGTTCTGTTTAAAGGTCTAATATTGGATAGAATGTGATTCATGTTTCTGATTTTGAATCGAAATGTGAAAGAACCGATATTCCCTATCCCAATTATTCATTTTCTGTGGATTTCTGAATTCTAAACAAGAGGGAGTTCTTAGTACTAATGAAATTCAATCAATGGGATTAAGTC